GTAGATCATTAGTAACAAAAAAGAGGTTTTCTTTATTTCGATATCAAACTATTCATTCAGAAGACCCAGTCAAAAAAATTGTAAAATGGTTCTTCAATGTAGTTATAACTAAATCCAATGATCAAAGAAGTAGAAAAAGATCTATTGAAATAAAGGAAATAAGTAAAAAGGTCCCTCGATGGTCATACATACTACTCGATGATTTGCAACTAGATGAAGCCGAAAACCACGAGGACAAGGTAGAAACGGATTCTCAAATTCGTTTAAGAAAATACAAGTTTCTGGTGATTTTTGATGATAGCGAAGATCTTAATGAGCCTGATCCATTAGGCGAAATGATTTGGATACGTTATTTACCATATTCGGATTTTCGTCGAAGTATAATAAAAGGTTCTATGCGTGCCCAAAGGCGTAAAATGGTTATTTACCAACTCTATCAACCAAAGCCACATTCCCCTCTTTTTGTGGACAGAATAGACAGACGCCTTTTGGCTTTGTTTGGCAAAATGGGCAGACCCCTTTTTTATCTTTTGGCCATACTAGACAGACGCCTTTTGGCTTCTGATATTCGCCTTTTGTCTTTTGATATTTTCGGACGGATGAAAGGAATTTTTCAAAATTGGATGGGTAAAAAAAGCAAAGAATTACAAATCTCTGATTATACAAAAGAAAGAAAAAAAGTTGAAAAATACCAAGACGCAGAAAGACTACGACTAGAAATAGCAGAAACTTGGGATAACATTTCATATGCTCAAGCAGTAAGAGGTTTTTTCTTAGTAGGCCAATCAATTTTTCGAAAATATATTCGATTACCTTCATTAATAATAGCTAAGAATATTGCGCGTATTTTATTATTTCAAGTTCCCGAATGGTCCGAAGACTTCAAGGATTGGAATCGAGAAATACATATTAAATGCACTTATAATGGTGTTGAATTATCCGAGAAAGAATTTCCAAAAAACTGGTTAACAGACGGTATGCAGATAAAAATCTTATTTCCTTTTTACCTGAAACCTTGGCACCGATCTAAGTTAAAACCCTCGAAAACACAGAAAGCGCAAAAAAATGATTTTTGTTTTTTAACAGTTGCTGGACTGGAAACTGACCGTCCTTTCGGTATCCCTCGAAAACGAAAGGGGCCCTCGTTTTTTGGACCTATTTTTAAAGAACTGAAAAAAAAAGTGAAAAAATTATTAAAAAACAAGTCTTTTATAGTTTTTAATGTTTTTAAAGAACGAGCAAAATTTCTTCGAAAGGTATCAAAAGAAATAATCAAAAAATGGAGCATCAAAAACTACGAATTGGGTGAAACTAAAACCGGCGATTCTATAATGAATAATCAGATGATTCGTGAATCACCTATTCAAATTCGATATACAGAATGCACAAATTTTTCACCGACAGAAAAAAAAATGAAAGATCTGACTGAGAGAACAAGCACAATCAACAATAAACTAGAAAGAATTCTAAATGAGAAGAAAAATGGATTTCTAACTCAAGAAAAAAATATTCATTCTAATAAAAAATTAGAATCATTAAAAAGATTTTCTCAAATATTAAAAAGAAGAAATACTCGATTAATCCGTAAATTTTCTTTTTTTATCCAATTTTTCATGGAAAAAATATACATAGATTTTTTTCTATGTATCATTAATATTGCAAGAACCAATGCACAACTTTTTATTGAATCAAGAAAAAAAATTATCGAAAAATCCATTTCCAATAAGAAAGAAACTGAAAAAAGAATTAAGAAAAGAAATCAAAAAAAAATTCACTTTATTTTAACTAAAAAAAATTCCCTTGATAATATTCAAAATACGAATTCAACCACTTTTTCTAACTCCTTCTCGCAAGCATATGTATTTTACAAAATATCGCAAACTCGAGTTATTAACTTCTATAAATTCAAGCCTATCCTTCAATATCATGAAACATCTCTTTTTCTTAAAAATGAAATAAAGGATTTTTTTCGGAAAGAGGGAATATTTCATTCTGGATTGAGACATAAAGACTTTTGGCATTCTGAAAGGAATCAATGGAAAAACTGGTTAAGGGGGCATTATCAATATGATTTATCTCAGATTAGCTGGCTTAAATTAGTACCAGAAAAATGGCGAAATAAAGTCAATCAACACTGTATGACTCAAAAAAACGATTTTAACAAATGGGACTCATATGAAAAAGAAAGATTCATTCATGATGAAAAACAAAATGATTTCGAACCTGATTCATTACTGAATCAAGAATATCAAAAATCATCTAATTTTAAAAAACATCATAGACATGATTTTTTCTCATATAAATCTATTAATTATGAAGAGAAGAAAGACTCATATATTTATAGATCACCATTACAAATAAATAGTAAAGAAGAGATTTTTGATAATTACAAGATAGATAGACGCAAATTTTTTGATATGTCAGGTGGGCTACCTATTTCTAATTATCTAGGAGAAAATGATATTATGGCTGAGGAGAAATTTCCAGATAGAAAATTTTGTAAGATTGATTTTTGCCTTAGAAATAATAAGGTCGAGCTTTATTACTGGCTCAATACCGGCACCAAGAATCAAAAAATTAAGAGAGGTCCTTTTTATTTATCAATTTCTAAAAATCAAAAAATCAACCGATTCAAAAAAAAAAGACCCTTCTTTGATTGGATGGGAATGAATGAAGAAATAGTAAATCGTCTTATATTGAATCCAGAACTAGAACTTTGGTTCTTCCCAGAATTTGTGCCACTATATAATGCATATAAGATTAAACCGGGGATCATACCAATAAAATTACTTCTTTCCAACTTTAATGGAAATGAAAGCATTAATCAAAACATTACTGAAAGGAACCCTTTGATAGAATCAAATGAAAAAAGAATTCTTAGATTCGAGAATGGAAATCAAGAAGAAAAAGATCTTCTAGACCAAGGGGAAGGGGATCCTCTATCAGATGAAAATGGAGGTAGATCAGACAAAAAAAAACGTAGAAAAAAAAAGCCCGACACGAGCCCCGAAGTCATGGAGCTTTATTACTTCCTACAAGGGTATTTGCATTTTCAATTTAGGAGGGAAAGGGTAAATAAAAAAATGATCGATAATATTAAAGTCTATTGTTTCCTGATTAGATTGAGAAATCCAAAGAACGTTGCTATATCCTATCTTAAACGGGGAGCACTGACTGTGGATATTTGGACTATAAATAGGCGCACTCTTAAAGAATTAAGTACAGGCGGGGTATTGATTCTCGAACCGGCTTATCTGTCTATAAAAAACGATGGACAATTGATTCTATATCAAACCATAGGTATTTTTTTGGTTCATAAGAATAAATACCAAAGGAATCCACAATATCTAGAATATGTTGATAAGAATCAAATTGATGAATCCATTTTAAGACATCAAAAAATGACTAAAAATAGAGACAAAAATCATTATGATTTCTTTGTTCCTGAAACTATTTTATCCCCTAAAGGCCGTAGAGAATTGCGAATTCTATATTTTTTAAAAAAAAGCGAGATAAATGATCTACATAGAAATCCAGTATTTTGCAATCAGGTAAAAAACTGTGGTCAAGTTTTAAATAGAGGCAAATATCTCGGTATCGAGAAAAAGAAACTAATTAAAATGAAGTTCTTTCTTTGGCCCAATTATCGACTAGAAGATTTAGCTTGTATGAATCGATATTGGTTTAATACTAATAATGGCAGTCGTTTCAGTATCCTCAGGATACATATGTATCCACCACGGTTGACAATTTGGTAGTTACAAGTCCATTTACATTAATTTTGCCATATATACATATATTATTAGGTAATATGTCGGCTATATGAAAACAAATAGATAGACGCGAGGATTGTCTTACATTCCATCTTGAAAGAGGATACTAATTTAATGACATACATATTATCAATTAGATCTATAAATGAATGAATAAAATCTTCTTATTTTATTTGTATAGGAATACAAAAAAAAGATAAGAAGATTTTGTTCATTCATTTTTTTTATAAAAAAAGTAGGAAGTTTATAATGAACTTAAGGTCCTTCTGTATATCAAAATGACTAATATTATTATTACTAATCAATAAAATTCACATCAAAAAATTATAAATTATAAAAGGGGATAAGATTTAGTTTTATGGTAAAAAATTCATTCATCTCAGTTATTTTTCAAGAAAAAAAAGAAGAAAAGCGGGGGTCTGTTGAATTTCAAATAATCTGTTTCACCAATAAGATACGAAGACTTACTTCCCATTTTGAATTGCACAGAAAAGACTATTCATCTCAGAGAGGTCTACGAAAAATTCTGGGAAAACGTCAACGGCTGCTGTCTTACTTATCAAAGAAAAATCGAGTACGCTATAAAGAATTAATTAGTGAGTTGGATATTCGGGAGTCAAAAAATCATTAATTTGAAAATTTTGACTTAGTTTTTTCATTTATTGGATCTTGAGAATTTTGATAAACTTCTTTTCGTTTTCAGCAATTCATGTAAGAATGAATCGAGGAAAAACTTATGAATAGACCAGCTACAGAAACAGACTTTATGATAGTCAATATGGGACCTCACCACCCATCAATGCACGGTGTTCTTCGTCTCATCGTTACCCTAGACGGTGAAAATGTTGTTGACTGCGAACCAATATTAGGTTATTTACACAGAGGAATGGAAAAAATTGCGGAAAACCGAACAATTATACAATTTTTACCTTATGTAACACGTTGGGATTATTTAGCTACTATGTTCACAGAAGCAATAACCGTAAATGGACCAGAACAATTGGGAAATATTCAAGTGCCTAAAAGAGCGAGCTATATCAGAGTCATTATGTTGGAGTTAAGTCGTCTAGCTTCTCATCTGTTATGGCTTGGACCTTTTATGGCGGATATTGGCGCACAGACCCCTTTTTTCTATATTTTCCGAGAAAGAGAATTAGTATATGATCTATTCGAAGCTGCGACCGGGATGAGAATGATGCATAATTATTTTCGTATCGGAGGAATAGCAGCCGATCTGCCTTATGGCTGGATAGATAAATGTTTGGATTTCTGCGATTATTTTTTAACAGGAGTTGTTGAATATCAAAAGCTTATTACGCGAAATCCCATTTTTTTAGAACGAGTTGAAGGAGTAGGCATTATTAGTGGAGAAGAAGCAATAAATTGGGGTTTATCCGGACCGATGCTACGAGCATCTGGAATACAATGGGATCTTCGTAAAGTTGATCATTATGAGTGTTACGACGAATTTGATTGGGAAATCCAGTGGCAAAAAGAAGGAGACTCATTAGCTCGTTATTTAGTCCGAATCAGTGAAATGACGGAATCCATAAAAATAATTCAACAGGCCCTGGAAGGAATTCCAGGGGGTCCCTATGAGAATTTAGAAATCCGATGCTTTGATAGAGAAAGGGATCCAGAATGGAATGATTTTGAATATCGATTCATTAGTAAAAAACCTTCTCCCACATTTGAATTGCCGAAGCAAGAACTTTATGTGAGAGTTGAAGCCCCAAAGGGAGAATTGGGAATTTTTCTAATAGGGGACAAAAGTTGTTTTCCTTGGAGATGGAAAATTCGCCCGCCGGGTTTTATCAATTTGCAAATTCTTCCTCAGTTAGTTAAAGGAATGAAATTGGCTGATATTATGACGATACTAGGTAGCATAGATATCATTATGGGAGAAGTTGATCGTTGAAATGAGAGTTTATACAACAGAAATAGAAGTACAAGATATTAATTCTTTTTCCAGATTGGAATTTTTCAAAGAGGTCTATGGAATCGTATGGATCTTTGTCCCTATTTTGACTCTTGTATTGGGGATCACAATAGGCGTACTGGTAATTGTATGGTTAGAAAGAAAGATATCCGCAGGAATACAACAACGTATTGGGCCTGAATACGCCGGTCCTTTGGGAATTCTTCAAGCTTTAGCAGATGGGACAAAACTGCTTTTCAAAGAGAATCTTTTTCCAGCTAGAGGAAATACCCGTTTATTCAGTATTGGACCATCTATAGCAGTCATATCAATTTTACTAAGTTTTTTAGTAATTCCTTTTAGCTATCAACTTGTTTTAGCTGATCTCAATATCGGTATTTTTTTATGGATTGCCATTTCAAGTATTGCCCCTGTTGGCCTTCTTATGTCAGGATACGGATCAAATAATAAATATTCCTTTTTAGGTGGTTTACGAGCTGCTGCTCAATCGATTAGTTATGAAATACCATTAACTTTATGTGTTTTATCAATATCTCTACGTGCGATTCGTTGAAATACAAACTTTTCTTTCTTTTCCCTATTCATTCTTTTCTTTCGCTCTAGAAAACAAGTTGAACGAATTGAATAGATATTATTTATTATCCTTTTGGTTGATAAAGTAAATTAGATAGTTATATATGAGTGAAAGAAAGCAGCTTATCAATTTGCAGTAAAAAAAATAGAGTCTCATTTCCTATGTACAAGACAAGAGTTAAGTGGAAATAAACATAAGCGGAAGAGGTCCTTTACCCCAAGACTGGTTTTTTAGACAACCCAACTTGAAGCGGGCTCAAAATCAAAAGATCAACCGTATGGCCTTTTCACTATCCTTTGTATGAATTACCTACCATACATGTATTATCAAACGAAACGGGCGATTGAACAAAAAAATGAGTGGATGATTAGGAACACAAAAATGCACAAAGGATTGGTAATGGAGATTATGGAAATTTTCTAAAAAGAGATTTCTGCATAACATAACAAGAATACTAATTGGGGCTTTAAATTGGTAGAAATGATAAGGCAGTACTTCCCGCGATTCCGATCCAGAGTATGCTCCTATCCACCCATTAAAGCAATGACTATCAGGAACGAAATAATCCTTTATTTTTTATTTTAGTTTTAGCCCCCTTCTCTTATATCGGTTTTATAAGAAAGAAGAATAGGAACGAAAAACAAACAAGAGAAAAAGAAATCTTTTTTATTCCGTCTTTTTCATATATTTAGCATAGATTTAGAGAGATATAATTTGTCTCATGATTCATTAGCTAATGGAGCGTCTAATTCCTTTTCGTAATCGAAAATGATGGGTTGAAATAAACTATTTATTGATATTTCTGCAAGGAGTTTTTTATTTAAAGATTAAGTTATTACTCAACAAAGTCAAATTATTAACGGGTGAGATCAATTCGGAAGCGCCTTTATTTATTATTATTTTAGAGTATAGCAGACGGAATTCCATTGGTATAATTTTGGACCCTCAAATAGATTTTGACTCTTTCTATTCTACAACGATAGCAAGCTAAATAGTAAATAATACTGATCTGGTCCTTAGATTTCTTTTTGACCCACGAGGAGCCGTATGAGGCGAAAACCTCATGTACGGTTCTGGAATAGCGGTGGGAACAGTGATGTTATCACCGACTATGATTATCTAACAGTTCAAGTACAGTTGATATAGTTGAGGCGCAGTCAAAATATGGTTTTTGGGGATGGAATTTGTGGCGTCAGCCTATAGGATTTCTCGTTTTTCTAATTTCTGCCCTAGCCGAATGCGAGAGATTACCCTTTGATTTACCAGAAGCGGAGGAAGAATTAGTAGCAGGTTATCAAACCGAATATTCGGGTATTAAATTTGGTTTATTTTATGTTGCTTCCTATCTAAATCTATTACTTTCTTCGTTATTTGTAACGGTTCTTTACTTGGGTGGTTGGAATATTTCCATTCCATACATATTTGTTCCTGAGCTATTTGAAATAAATAAAGTGGATGAAATTTTTGGAACTACAATTGGTATCTTTATTACATTAGCTAAAACTTATTTGTTCTTGTTTATTTCTATCACAACAAGATGGACTTTACCTAGGTTAAGAATGGACCAACTTTTAAATCTTGGATGGAAATTTCTTTTACCAATTTCTCTCGGTAATCTATTATTAACAACCTCTTTTCAACTTTTTTCACTGTAAATAACAAACGAATATAATAGACTTGGTTCAAGTTCAAACAAGAGAAAGAAACGAAGATAAAACTATTCATATAGATTCCTGATATGTTCCCTATGGTAACTGGGTTCATGAATTATGGTCAACAAACAGTACGAGCAGCAAGGTACATTGGTCAAAGTTTCATGATTACCTTATCCCACGCAAATCGTTTGCCTGTAACTATTCAATATCCTTATGAAAAATTAATCACATTGGAGCGTTTCCGCGGCCGAATCCATTTCGAATTTGATAAATGTATTGCTTGTGAAGTATGTGTTCGTGTATGTCCTATAGATCTGCCTGTTGTTGATTGGAAATTTGAAACTGATATTCGAAAAAAACGATTACTTAATTACAGTATTGATTTCGGAATTTGTATATTTTGTGGTAACTGTGTTGAGTATTGTCCAACAAATTGTTTATCGATGACTGAAGAATATGAACTTTCTACTTACGACCGTCACGAGTTGAATTATAATCAAATTGCTTTGGGCCGTTTACCAATATCAGTAATTGATGATTATACAATTCGAACAATTTGGAATTCGCCTCAAAGAAAAACTGAGTAGGTAACCGCCCTATTCTATTAAATAAAGAGAAATTACCAATTCTTAAGGTTCAGTTTTGGTTTCAATTAAAAGAATGAGATAAGGTCTTTCTCTTTGTTTGGCCAATAATGAAAAATTCAACTAGAAATTCATTGGTTGATGAGAATTTCGACTTTTTTATTAAAAATCTATCAATAGAGTCGTAATTATTAGGAACCTATCATAAAATGAAAATCAAAAAAACCTTTCTTTTTTTCCCGGTCGGGTCAATAAGATCATGAAAAGCATTTCAATTTATCTCCTATTTTACATATAATGGATTTGCCTGGACCAATACACGATTTTCTTATAGTTTTACTGGGATCGGGTCTTATATTAGGGGGACTGGGAGTAGTATTACTTACCAATCCAATTTATTCTGCCTTTTCGTTGGGATTGGTTCTTGTTTGTATATCCTTATTCTATATTCTTTCAAATTCTCATTTTGTAGCCGCTGCCCAGCTCCTTATTTATGTAGGAGCCATAAATGTTTTAATCATATTTGCTGTCATGTTCATGAATGGTTCAGAATATTACAAGGATTTGAATCTGTCGATCGTTGGGGATGGGGTTACTTCACTGGTTTGTACAAGTATTCTTCTTTCGCTAATTACTACCATTTTCGATACGTCATGGTACGGGATTATTTGGACTACAAGATCAAACCAACTTATAGAACAAGATTTGATAAGTAATAGTCAACAAATTGGAATTCATTTATCAACAGATTTTTTTCTTCCATTTGAACTGATTTCAATAATTCTTTTAGTTGGTTTGATAGGCGCAATTGCTGTGGCTCGTCAGTAATAAATCATTATAACTAGCAACAGCAAACAATCAAAATTTCACTTTCTTCTATGTTATCCCACCTATTTCACAAAAATTCTATTTGAATACTGTTCATGTCTAAAAGGGAGATTCTTTTATTTGATCTATTTTCAATACATTCTTTTGTTCCGTACTTGTTCTATTCTAGTCAATCTCGAATCTGTTGAATTATTGTTCATATTGAAATGAACCGACATTGATAAGGAGTTGGTCAATGATGCTCGAACATGTACTTGTTTTGAGTGCCTATTTATTTTCTATCGGTATTTATGGATTAATCACGAGTCGAAACATGGTTAGGGCTCTTATGTGTCTTGAACTTATATTGAATGCAGTTAATATCAATTTTGTAACATTTTCTGATTTTTTTGATAGTCGCCAGTTAAAGGGAGATATTTTCTCAATTTTTGTTATAGCTATTGCAGCCGCTGAAGCAGCTATTGGATTGGCTATTGTTTCGTCAATTTATCGTAACAGAAAATCAACGCGTATCAATCAATCGACTTTATTGAATAAGTAGGAATAATAATCAAAATTAGAATATCCACCACTTTGAATTAGCATGTAGAATATGGTAGAATCTAGATTCTATTTATGAAAACGTAAGAAATCAAAGTATCTTAGCCACTTCTCATGAGCTGATCCAGAAGTAAATTGATTAGAAAATTTCTGGTAAATCGTTGATTCATCTGGCGTTTAAATATATGATTCATTTACAAGTTTACTAGATCGAAATTTGATAACGTTCAAAAATTCATAGATCCCATGTCACATTCAGTAAAAATTTATGATACATGCATAGGGTGTACCCAATGTGTCCGAGCGTGCCCCACCGATGTGTTAGAAATGATACCTTGGGATGGATGCAAAGCTAAACAAATTGCTTCCGCCCCAAGAACAGAAGATTGTGTTGGTTGTAAGAGATGTGAATCTGCCTGTCCAACGGATTTCTTGAGTGTTCGAGTTTATTTATGGCATGAAACAACTCGAAGTATGGGTCTAGCTTATTGATATGTTCCGTAAAACCCACTTGAATACATTTTGAATACATTTTCTTTTTTTACTGAAAAAACCCGTACTCGAAAAAAAAATCATAAAGATTCTATTTTCGAGCGCGGGTTTTTCTGGTCCAAGTGTATCTTGTCTTTACCACGAATTCTTTTCCTTGGTTAACAATAATTGTAGTTTTGCCAATATCTGCGGGCTCTTTAATTTTCTTTCTTCCTCATAGAGGAAATAAGCTAATTAGGTGGTATACCATTTCTATATCCACCTTAGAACTACTTCTAATGACCTATGTATTTTGTTATCATTTCCAATTGGACGATCCATTAATCCAGCTGGCGGAAGATTATAAATGGATCAATTTTTTTGATTTTTACTGGAGATTGGGAATAGATGGACTTTCTATAGGACCTATTTTACTGACAGGATTTATAACAACTTTAGCTACTTTAGCGGCTTGGCCAGTTACTCGGGATTCCCGACTATTCCATTTCCTGATGTTAGCAATGTACAGTGGTCAAATAGGATCATTTTCTTCTCGAGACCTTTTACTTTTTTTCATCATGTGGGAGTTAGAATTAATTCCTGTTTATCTACTTCTATCTATGTGGGGGGGAAAGAAACGCCTGTATTCAGCTACAAAGTTTATTTTGTACACTGCGGGAGGTTCCATTTTTCTATTAGTAGGGGTTTTGGGTATCGGTTTATATGGTTCTAATGACCCAACATTCAATTTTGAAACATTAGCTAATCAATCGTATCCTCTCGCACTGGAAATAATATTCTATATTGGATTTCTTATTGCTTTTGCTGTCAAATCACCGATTATACCCTTACATACATGGTTACCAGACACCCATGGGGAGGCACATTATAGTACTTGTATGCTTCTAGCCGGAATCTTATTAAAAATGGGAGCATATGGATTAGTTCGGATCAATATGGAATTATTACCCCATGCTCATTCTATATTTTCTCCCTGGTTGATGATAGTAGGCACAATGCAAATAATTTATGCAGCTTCAACATCTCTTGGTCAACGTAATTTAAAAAAAAGAATAGCCAATTCCTCTGTATCTCATATGGGTTTCATAATTATAGGAATTGGCTCTATAACCGATACGGGACTCAACGGAGCCTTTTTACAAATAATATCTCATGGATTTATTGGCGCTGCACTTTTTTTCTTGGCAGGAACGAGTTATGATAGAATACGTCTTGTTTATCTCGACGAAATGGGCGGAATGGCTCTTCCAATTCCAAAAATGTTTACGATGTTCAGTATCTTATCGATGGCTTCTCTTGCATTACCGGGCATGAGTGGTTTTGTTGCAGAATTGATAGTCTTTTTTGGAATAATTAGTAGTCAAAAATCTTTTTTAATGCCAAAAATATTCATTCTTTTTGTAATGGCAAGTGGAATGATATTAACTCCTATTTATTTATTATCTATGTCATGTCAAATGTTCTACGGATACAAGCTATTTAATGCTCCAAACTCCTATTTTTTTGATTCTGGACCAAGAGAGTTCTTTGTTTCGATCTCTATCTTTCTACCCGTAATAGGTATTGGTATTTATCCGGATTTCGTTTTCTCACTATCGGGTGAGAAAGTCGAAGCTATTCTAGCTAATTATTTTTATAGATAGGTTTTATGAAAAAAGAAATTCTAGTATCTTTAAAATGATTTTGCAAACGATTTTTCAAATCATTTGCAAAATCAAAAGGATTCCCTTTACAATCCAAAAAAGAAATTCTATTCTAGTATTTTTCTTTTTTTTCTAATGATTTTCAAGATTCCCCTTAGAATCAAAAAAAGAAATTCTAGTATTTTTTTGAAAACCATTTGAAAAGTAAGGGGTGAAAAAAAATCATTTTTTTTCTTAGGGTCATATTCAGCTTGAATAATGGAATAAAATAAGGCGAAAGGCCTCTGTGAGAACCTTTTGAATCACTCCGCTACTTGTACTTGATTCAAAAGATTCTTTTCTTAGCGGTTAAAATGAAGTTTTCTTATGTTATGTATATAGCATGCTGTCCTATGTTTGTATTTGTTATGCTTTTTCATTCAATTTCTTATGTTATGTATTTTTTCATTCAATTCGATGTTAATCGAAATGAACCATAGCTATGTAAACCTATTCCTAATAGATTGACCCCAAAATAGCATATCCAAATTATAAGAAAGCCCGCGGAAGCCACAATTGCAGAATTTACACCTTCCAAATTTTGATTTGTTCGGGTATGTAAATAAATCGCGAATATGGTCCAAGTAATAAATGCCCAAGTTTCCTTGGGATCCCAATTCCAATATGATCCCCATGCCTCATTAGCCCATACTGCTCCCGAAAGAATCCCTATGGTTAAAAAGAGAAACCCGAGACTAATAATACGATAACTCCAATAATCCAATTGTTGAACCAATTGATACCTGTAATAATTTCGAGAATAAATAAAATAAGTGTTTAGTAAAACATTCTTTCTCTCATTCAGGTATTTAATTTCCCCAAAGGAAAATGCCGTATTTAATAAAATATTGCTTTTGCTAAAAATCTTTATGACTTTTCGAAATGTAATGACTAGAAGGGCTACTGATAATAATGATCCACATAAAAGAGCTGCATAGCTGAATACCATCATACTTACGTGCATCATTAACCACTGGGATTGGAGAGCAGGTACTAATAGTGCGGATTGATGCATTTTGGTTAAAAGACCCGAAGTAACAAAGCCTTGGGTAAAAATAGCACTTGATGCGGTTATTGCACTTAAAGCATTTTTATGCTTTTTAAAATGAAAATAGGAAACCATATGAATAACGGAGAAACTCCATGAAAGAAAGATTAATGATTCATATAAATTACTTAAAGGAAAATTCCCCGAATAAATCCAACGAGTGACTAATAATCCTGTTATACAGAAAAGGGTAGCTATCATACCCCTTTCTGATGAATCATATAGTCCTACAACTTCATCGACTAATAAAGTTAAAAAATGAATTGTAATTACAATTGAAACGACCGAAAAGGATATATGAGTTAATATATGTTCTAAAATTGAAAAAATCATAAAATAAAGATTATGAAAAAAGGAGAAGGTTTCTCGATTATTATTATATGAAATGGAAATTTGGAATTTTTTATTTATTATAGTACTTATATTATACCTTTTTTATAAGACGCTATGCCACTACTCGGACTCGAACCGAGATGCTCTAGCACTGCTTCCTAAGAATAGCGTGTCTACCGATTTTATAAGACGCTATGCCGCTACTCGGACTCGAACCGAGATGCTCTAGCACTGCTTCCTAAGAGCAGCGTGTCTACCAATTTCACCATAGCGGCTTGCTCAAAATAATAATAACTCATGTTTTATTCATATTCAACCGTCGAGATTGAATGAAGGGGTCAATCCAATGCAATATTGATTTTGTAGGATTCAAATTGATGAATAAAAACTCGTTTAATTTCATTTCAATAGAAGTTGGAGGGTTAAAAAAAGAATCTTTATTATCCTTTTATTTTATTTAATTAATAATTTCTAGTTTCTAAAGTAAAGTAACAAGAACGGAAGTTTTGTAGTTCCTGTTTTACTAAAATCGAACTTTTTCGTTCTAACTAAACTAAATAGTTGTGACTTCCATTCATGAATAGAGCTCAAAACAAAATGTTCTTTATCATTTCCATTTGTTAATAATTCATTTTATTTACATATAATATGATTTTGATGAATGAATCACTGAATAAAAAAGAGGGTTTTGAGTCTCACAATTTAAACATGGCATCTACAGATTTCAAAGGATTTCAAAAAATTGATGTAATTTGCATAGCTTTGGATTGTCGTAAACATGTCTAATGTAAAAAAGTTTTGATTCCTATCATAATAGGGCCATCCTTTAAAAAATGATTTCTAATTTAGAATTCGAAAAAAATGACTTGCTTCATCTTCCCATACAAACATAGGATTTTTTTATCACTTTCAATTAAATTGAGGCATTATTTGTGTATCCACTAAATAGGAAAAGGTCTCTTTCCCAATTGGGTTTATGGGAAGGATATAGAGTAATTCAGAGTAATACTACTTCAGATTCAGAAAGTTACAAAATGAAAATTTCATCAATTAGTTTCAAGAACCCATTGATTTTGACTAAACTAAGGATCTTATATATATATATATCTTCTGCTATAATAATAATAAATACTATATAGATAATAAATACGATATAGAAAATATAGAAAATAGAAATAAAACACTAACAAGTTATTATAACACACAAATAGGCAAATTAATAATATATAATACACAAATAGGAATAGGCGATGGGGAAATAAGAATCCCCCACCCCGAAAAAACAAGAAAAGATGAACTCAACTAATTATTCTTAAATATTAAAACAAAAAGTAGTAAATTACTATATTATTATTCTCATTTTTATTAGAATTTTTTTTTATTAGAATTAGATTTGATTAAAAATCAGTAGCCAAAATCATTAGTCAAAAACATCAAGTAATTCACTAAATTTTTGAGTAAAGCTGACTCAGATTATTCCAATGTTTTGTTATTTTTTTCCGTAGAAAGAAAACCTTTTGAATCCCCCTCCCCGTAGAAAGAAAAACTTTTTGAATTCCCCATAGAAACAGACTTTGCGAATGAAAAAGCTTTTAACGCTGCCCAATAGGCCTTATTTTTCCAAATATTTTTACAAATAAGCTTTTTTGCTCTAGAAGTACGCTTTTTTGGAACTGCCATTAGAAAAAAAAAGTTCTTTAGTGCTATAGTAGTATGTGAAAGACATTTTGAAAAATGATCTACCTTTTTTTCTTTATTTCAGTATTTATGTATTTTTTTTTTTAATTTGATTTCCTCTATATTTTTAGATATTTTTTGATTAGACTATAAAAATAGATTTTCTTTTTGACTAATTTTTGAGTTTAATTTTAATTAATTATATGGAAAAAAATGGAAAGAGGAATCTTGAAGAATTTTTTCTAAAAGATAAACATAAATCTCATTTATTGTAATAGACGACAATCAATAAAATGAGTTCTGCAATAAAAAATGAAAATGAACTCGTTAATAAAATGAGTATAAATGGAAACTAAGTAGTTTTTTTTTATTTTATTGAGTTGAGTCACTAGTGTCAACCTATGATTCATATCAAAATAAAGTACTTTGTTTTGTGGTGTAATTCTTTATTCTTGATCTATATATAGTAACAAAATTATTGTAAGACATAATATAATAATCAAATATGTAATAATTGATATATTCATAACAATCTTACTTACTAAAAACGAAAAACAAAGTAATTTTTTTTTCACTAGTAAAGTGGTCATATTTTTTGACCACTTTTTTTTATAGGATTTGAATACTTTGTTTTTAATTAGAAATAGTTGAGAAAGATTGAGAATAATTAAAAAGAGAAAATTCTATTTAACCTTGCAATATCTTGATTTTTTTTTTTTTATTTTTTTGCTCCCTTTATTAAGAATAATAGATAAGAGCCGGTGAATCAGAAAGAAAATGAAAAGATTCATTAAGAAAAAAAGTTTTTATGGAGCATACATATAAATATTCATGGATCGTACCTTTCGTTCCACTTACAATTCCTATTTTAATAGGAGTGGGACTTTTGCTTTTTCCGACGGCAACAAAAAATCTTCGGCGTATGTGGGCTTTTCCGAGTATTTTATTATTAAGTATAGTTATGATTTTTTCGGTCTATCTATCTCTTCAACAAATAAATAGAAATTCTACATATCAATATGTCTGGTCCTGGTCCATCAATAATGATTTATCTTTCGAGTTGGGCTGCTTTCTTGATTCACTTACTTCGATTATGTTAATCTTAATCACTACTGTTGGAATTTTAGTTCTTATTTATAGTGACAATTATATGTCTCATGATCAAGGCTATTTGAGATTTTTTGCTTATCTGAGTTTGTTCAATACTTCAATGTTGGGATTAGTTACTAGTTCTAATTTCATACAAATTTATATTTTTTGGGAATTGGTTGGAATGTGTTCTTATCTATTAATAGGTTTTTGGTTCACACGACCCCTTGCAGCAAATGCTTGTCAAAAAGCATTTGTAAGTAATCGTGTAGGCGATTTTGGATTATTATTAGGAATCTTGGGTCTTTATTGGATAACAGGCAGTTTCGAATTCCAAGATTTGTTGGAACTATTCAATAACTTGATCTTGATTTCTAATAATCAGAGTCATTTCTTATTTCTTACTTTATGTTCCTTTCTTTTATTTTGTGGCGCAGTTGCTAAATCCGCGCAATTCCCCCTTCATATATGGTTACCTGATGCTATGGAGGGGCCTACCCCTATTTCGGCTCTTATACATGCTGCTACTATGGTAGCGGCAGGAATTTTTCTTGTAGCCCGCCTTCTTCCTCTTTTTATATTCATACCTTCCATAATGAATCTAATATCTTTAATAGGTATAGTAACAGTGTTTTTAGGGGCGACTTTAGCTCTTGCTCAAAAAGATATTAAGAGAGGTTTAGCCTATTCTACAATGTCTCAATTGGGTTATATGATGTTGGCTTTGGGCATGGGATCTTATCGAGCCGCTTTATTTCATTTGATTACTCATGCTTATTCGAAAGCATTGTTGTTTTTAGGATCTGGATCCATTATTCATTCAATGGAAGCTATTGTTGGATATTCTCCATATAAAAGTCAGAATCTTGCTTTTATGGGCGGTTTAAGAAAGCATGTGCCAATTACAAAAACTGCTTTTTTAATGGGAACGCTTTCTCTGTGTGGTATTCCCCCCCTTGCCTGTTTTTGGTCAAAAGATGAAATTATGAATGATAGTTGGGTGTATTCGTCACTTTTTGCATTAATAGCTTGGTCCACAGCTGGATTAACAGCATTTTATATGTTTCGAATCTATTTACTTACTTTTGAGGGACATTTGAGTATTTATTTTCAAAATTACAGTGGAAAAAAAAGTAGCTCATTTTATTCAATAAAATTATGGGGTAAAGAGGAGGAAAAAATGATTAACATCAATTTTCCTTTATTCTATTTATTAACAACCAACAATAACCAACAGACCTCTTTGTTTTGGAAGAAGCCATATAGAATGGGGAGTAAGGTAAAAAACGGGGCTCTTCTTACTATTACTAATTTTCAGGCTAAAAAGTCTTTTTCTTATCCGCATGAATCGGATAATACTATGCTATTTCCTATCTTTGTATTGGTTTTATTTACTCTCTTTGTTGGAGTTATAGGAATTCCTTTCAATCAACAAGAAATTCATTTAGATATATTATCTAAATTGTTAACTCCATCTATTAATCTTTTACATCAAAATTCGAAAGATTCCGCGGATTGGTATAAATTTTTCACAAGTGCAACTTTTTCAGTTAGTATAGCTTTTTTTGGAATATTTACAGCATCTCTTTTATATAAGCCTTTTTATTCATCTTTACAAAATTTGAACTTATTTAATTCATTTGTGAAAAGCGGACCTAATAGAAGAATTTTGGACAAAATAATCAATTTTTTATATGATTGGTCATATAATCGTGCTTATTTAGATACTTTTTATGCCATGTCCTTAAGAAAAGGTATAAGAGGATTATCTGAACTAACTCATTTTTTTGATAGGCAAGCAATTGATGGAATTATAAATGGGTTAGGCATTACTAGTTTTTTAGTAGGAGAAAGTATAAAATCGATAGGGGGAAGTCGCATTTCGTCTTATCTCTTATTCTATTTATTTTATGTCTTGATTTTTTTAGTAATTTACTACTTTTTGTTTTAATATTTAAGAATAATTAGTTGAGTTCATCTTTTCTTGTTTTTTCGGGGTGGGGGATTCTTATTTCCCCATCGCCTATTCCTATTTGTGTATTATATATTATTAATTTGCCTATTTGTGTGTTATAATAACTTGTTAGTGTTTTATTTCTATTTTCTATATTTTCTATATCGTATTTATTATCTATATAGTATTTATTATTATTATAGCAGAAGATATATATATATATAAGATCCTTAGTTTAGTCAAAATCAATGGGTTCTTGAAACTAATTGATGAAATTTTCATTTTGTAACTTTCTGAATCTGAAGTAGTATTACTCTGAATTACTCTATATCCTTCCCATAAACCCAATTGGGAAAGAGACCTTTTCCTATTTAGTGGATACACAAATAATGCCTCAATTTAATTGAAAGTGATAAAAAAATCCTATGTTTGTATGGGAAGATGAAGCAAGTCATTTTTTTCGAATTCTAAATTAGAAATCATTTTTTAAAGGATGGCCCTATTATGATAGGAATCAAAACTTTTTTACATTAGACATGTTTACGACAATCCAAAGCTATGCAAATTACATCAATTTTTTGAAATCCTTTGAAATCTGTAGATGCCATGTTTAAATTGTGAGACTCAAAACCCTCTTTTTTATTCAGTGATTCATTCATCAAAATCATATTATATGTAAATAAAATGAATTATTAACAAATGGAAATGATAAAGAACATTTTGTTTTGAGCTCTATTCATGAATGGAAGTCACAACTATTTAGTTTAGTTAGAACGAAAAAGTTCGATTTTAGTAAAACAGGAACTACAAAACTTCCGTTCTTGTTACTTTACTTTAGAAACTAGAAATTATTAATTAAATAAAATAAAAGGATAATAAAGATTCTTTTTTTAACCCTCCAACTTCTATTGAAATGAAATTAAACGAGTTTTTATTCATCAATTTGAATCCTACAAAATCAATATTGCATTGGATTGACCCCTTCATTCAATCTCGACGGTTGAATATGAATAAAACATGAGTTATTATTATTTTGAGCAAGCCGCTATGGTGAAATTGGTAGACACGCTGCTCTTAGGAAGCAGTGCTAGAGCATCTCGGTTCGAGTCCGAGTAGCGGCATAGCGTCTTATAAAATCGGTAGACACGCTATTCTTAGGAAGCAGTGCTAGAGCATCTCGGTTCGAGTCCGAGTAGTGGCATAGCGTCTTATAAAAAAGGTATAATATAAGTACTATAATAAATAAAAAATTCCAAATTTCCATTTCATATAATAATAATCGAGAAACCTTCTCCTTTTTTCATAATCTTTATTTTATGATTTTTTCAATTTTAGAACATATATTAACTCATATATCCTTTTCGGTCGTTTCAATTGTAATTACAATTCATTTTTTAACTTTATTAGTCGATGAAGTTGTAGGACTATATGATTCATCAGAAAGGGGTATGATAGCTACCCTTTTCTGTATAACAGGATTATTAGTCACTCGTTGGATTTATTCGGGGAATTTTCCTTTAAGTAATTTATATGAATCATTAATCTTTCTTTCATGGAGTTTCTCCGTTATTCATATGGTTTCCTATTTTCATTTTAAAAAGCATAAAAATGCTTTAAGTGCAATAACCGCATCAAGTGCTATTTTTACCCAAGGCTTTGTTACTTCGGGTCTTTTAACCAAAATGCATCAATCCGCACTATTAGTACCTGCTCTCCAATCCCAGTGGTTAATGATGCACGTAAGTATGATGGTATTCAGCTATGCAGCTCTTTTATGTGGATCATTATTATCAGTAGCCCTTCTAGTCATTACATTTCGAAAAGTCATAAAGATTTTTAGCAAAAGCAATATTTTATTAAATACGGCATTTTCCTTTGGGGAAATTAAATACCTGAATGAGAGAAAGAATGTTTTACTAAACACTTATTTTATTTATTCTCGAAATTATTACAGGTATCAATTGGTTCAACAATTGGATTATTGGAGTTATCGTATTATTAGTCTCGGGTTTCTCTTTTTAACCATAGGGATTCTTTCGGGAGCAGTATGGGCTAATGAGGCATGGGGATCATATTGGAATTGGGATCCCAAGGAAACTTGGGCATTTATTACTTGGACCATATTCGCGATTTATTTACATACCCGAACAAATCAAAATTTGGAAGGTGTAAATTCTGCAATTGTGGCTTCCGCGGGCTTTCTTATAATTTGGATATGCTATTTTGGGGTCAATCTATTAGGAATAGGTTTACATAGCTATGGTTCATTTCGATTAACATCGAATTGAATGAAAAAATACATAACATAAGAAATTGAATGAAAAAGCATAACAAATACAAACATAGGACAGCATGCTATATACATAACATAAGAAAACTTCATTTTAACCGCTAAGAAAAGAATCTTTTGAATCAAGTACAAGTAGCGGAGTGATTCAAAAGGTTCTCACAGAGGCCTTTCGCCTTATTTTATTCCATTATTCAAGCTGAATATGACCCTAAGAAAAAAAATGATTTTTTTTCACCCCTTACTTTTCAAATGGTTTTCAAAAAAATACTAGAATTTCTTTTTTTGATTCTAAGGGGAATCTTGAAAATCATTAGAAAAAAAAGAAAAATACTAGAATAGAATTTCTTTTTTGGATTGTAAAGGGAATCCTTTTGATTTTGCAAATGATTTGAAAAATCGTTTGCAAAATCATTTTAAAGATACTAGAATTTCTTTTTTCATAAAACCTATCTATAAAAATAATTAGCTAGAATAGCTTCGACTTTCTCACCCGATAGTGAGAAAACGAAATCCGGATAAATACCAATACCTATTACGGGTAGAAAGATAGAGATCGAAACAAAGAACTCTCTTGGTCCAGAATCAAAAAAATAGGAGTTTGGAGCATTAAATAGCTTGTATCCGTAGAACATTTGACATGACATAGATAATAAATAAATAGGAGTTAATATCATTCCACTTGCCATTACAAAAAGAATGAATATTTTTGGCATTAAAAAAGATTTTTGACTACTAATTATTCCAAAAAAGACTATCAATTCTGCAACAAAACCACTCATGCCCGGTAATGCAAGAGAAGCCATCGATAAGATACTGAACATCGTAAACATTTTTGGAATTGGAAGAGCCATTCCGCCCATTTCGTCGAGATAAACAAGACGTATTCTATCATAACTCGTTCCTGCCAAGAAAAAAAGTGCAGCGCCAATAAATCCATGAGATATTATTTGTAAAAAGGCTCCGTTGAGTCCCGTATCGGTTATAGAGCCAATTCCTATAATTATGAAACCCATATGAGATACAGAGGAATTGGCTATTCTTTTTTTTAAATTACGTTGACCAAGAGATGTTGAAGCTGCATAAATTATTTGCATTGTGCCTACTATCATCAACCAGGGAGAAAATATAGAATGAGCATGGGGTAATAATTCCATATTGATCCGAACTAATCCATATGCTCCCATTTTTAATAAGATTCCGGCTAGAAGCATACAAGTACTATAATGTGCCTCCCCATGGGTGTCTGGTAACCATGTATGTAAGGGTATAATCGGTGATTTGACAGCAAAAGCAATAAGAAATCCAATATAGAATATTATTTCCAGTGCGAGAGGATACGATTGATTAGCTAATGTTTCAAAATTGAATGTTGGGTCATTAGAACCATATAAACCGATACCCAAAACCCCTACTAATAGAAAAATGGAACCTCCCGCAGTGTACAAAATAAACTTTGTAGCTGAATACAGGCGTTTCTTTCCCCCCCACATAGATAGAAGTAGATAAACAGGAATTAATTCTAACTCCCACATGATGAAAAAAAGTAAAAGGTCTCGAGAAGAAAATGATCCTATTTGACCACTGTACATTGCTAACATCAGGAAATGGAATAGTCGGGAATCCCGAGTAACTGGCCAAGCCGCTAAAGTAGCTAAAGTTGTTATAAATCCTGTCAGTAAAATAGGTCCTATAGAAAGTCCATCTATTCCCAATCTCCAGTAAAAATCAAAAAAATTGATCCATTTATAATCTTCCGCCAGCTGGATTAATGGATCGTCCAATTGGAAATGATAACAAAATACATAGGTCATTAGAAGTAGTTCTAAGGTGGATATAGAAATGGTATACCACCTAATTAGCTTATTTCCTCTATGAGGAAGAAAGAAAATTAAAGAGCCCGCAGATATTGGCAAAACTACAATTATTGTTAACCAAGGAAAAGAATTCGTGGTAAAGACAAGATACACTTGGACCAGAAAAACCCGCGCTCGAAAATAGAATCTTTATGATTTTTTTTTCGAGTACGGGTTTTTTCAGTAAAAAAAGAAAATGTATTCAAAATGTATTCAAGTGGGTTTTACGGAACATATCAATAAGCTAGACCCATACTTCGAGTTGTTTCATGCCATAAATAAACTCGAACACTCAAGAAATCCGTTGGACAGGCAGATTCACATCTCTTACAACCAACACAATCTTCTGTTCTTGGGGCGGAAGCAATTTGTTTAGCTTTGCATCCATCCCAAGGTATCATTTCTAACACATCGGTGGGGCACGCTCGGACACATTGGGTACACCCTATGCATGTATCATAAATTTTTACTGAATGTGACATGGGATCTATGAATTTTTGAACGTTATCAAATTTCGATCTAGTAAACTTGTAAATGAATCATATATTTAAACGCCAGATGAATCAACGATTTACCAGAAATTTTCTAATCAATTTACTTCTGGATCAGCTCATGAGAAGTGGCTAAGATACTTTGATTTCTTACGTTTTCATAAATAGAATCTAGATTCTACCATATTCTACATGCTAATTCAAAGTGGTGGATATTCTAATTTTGATTATTATTCCTACTTATTCAATAAAGTCGATTGATTGATACGCGTTGATTTTCTGTTACGATAAATTGACGAAACAATAGCCAATCCAATAGCTGCTTCAGCGGCTGCAATAGCTATAACAAAAATTGAGAAAATATCTCCCTTTAACTGGCGACTATCAAAAAAATCAGAAAATGTTACAAAATTGATATTAACTGCATTCAATATAAGTTCAAGACACATAAGAGCCCTAACCATGTTTCGACTCGTGATTAATCCATAAATACCGATAGAAAATAAATAGGCACTCAAAACAAGTACATGTTCGAGCATCATTGACCAACTCCTTATCAATGTCGGTTCATTTCAATATGAACAATAATTCAACAGATTCGAGATTGACTAGAATAGAACAAGTACGGAACAAAAGAATGTATTGAAAATAGATCAAATAAAAGAATCTCCCTTTTAGACATGAACAGTATTCAAATAGAATTTTTGTGAAATAGGTGGGATAACATAGAAGAAAGTGAAATTTTGATTGTTTGCTGTTGCTAGTTATAATGATTTATTACTGACGAGCCACAGCAATTGCGCCTATCAAACCAACTAAAAGAATTATTGAAATCAGTTCAAATGGAAGAAAAAAATCTGTTGATAAATGAATTCCAATTTGTTGACTATTACTTATCAAATCTTGTTCTATAAGTTGGTTTGATCTTGTAGTCCAAATAATCCCGTACCATGACGTATCGAAAATGGTAGTAATTAGCGAAAGAAGAATACTTGTACAAACCAGTGAAGTAACCCCATCCCCAACGATCGACAGATTCAAATCCTTGTAATATTCTGAACCATTCATGAACATGACAGCAAATATGATTAAAACATTTATGGCTCCTACATAAATAAGGAGCTGGGCAGCGGCTACAAAATGAGAATTTGAAAGAATATAGAATAAGGATATACAAACAAGAACCAATCCCAACGAAAAGGCAGAATAAATTGGATTGGTAAGTAATACTACTCCCAGTCCCCCTAATATAAGACCCGATCCCAGTAAAACTATAAGAAAATCGTGTATTGGTCCAGGCAAATCCATTATATGTAAAATAGGAGATAAATTGAAATGCTTTTCATGATCTTATTGACCCGACCGGGAAAAAAAGAAAGGTTTTTTTGATTTTCATTTTATGATAGGTTCCTAATAATTACGACTCTATTGATAGATTTTTAATAAAAAAGTCGAAATTCTCATCAACCAATGAATTTCTAGTTGAATTTTTCATTATTGGCCAAACAAAGAGAAAGACCTTATCTCATTCTTTTAATTGAAACCAAAACTGAACCTTAAGAATTGGTAATTTCTCTTTATTTAATAGAATAGGGCGGTTACCTACTCAGTTTTTCTTTGAGGCGAATTCCAAATTGTTCGAATTGTATAATCATCAATTACTGATATTGGTAAACGGCCCAAAGCAATTTGATTATAATTCAACTCGTGACGGTCGTAAGTAGAAAGTTCATATTCTTCAGTCATCGATAAACAATTTGTTGGACAATACTCAACACAGTTACCACAAAATATACAAATTCCGAAATCAATACTGTAATTAAGTAATCGTTTTTTTCGAATATCAGTTTCAAATTTCCAATCAACAACAGGCAGATCTATAGGACATACACGAACACATACTTCACAAGCAATACATTTATCAAATTCGAAATGGATTCGGCCGCGGAAACGCTCCAATGTGATTAATTTTTCATAAGGATATTGAATAGTTACAGGCAAACGATTTGCGTGGGATAAGGTAATCATGAAACTTTGACCAATGTACCTTGCTGCTCGTACTGTTTGTTGACCATAATTCATGAACCCAGTTACCATAGGGAACATATCAGGAATCTATATGAATAGTTTTATCTTCGTTTCTTTCTCTTGTTTGAACTTGAACCAAGTCTATTATATTCGTTTGTTATTTACAGTGAAAAAAGTTGAAAAGAGGTTGTTAATAATAGATTACCGAGAGAAATTGGTAAAAGAAATTTCCATCCAAGATTTAAAAGTTGGTCCATTCTTAACCTAGGTAAAGTCCATCTTGTTGTGATAGAAATAAACAAGAACAAATAAGTTTTAGCTAATGTAATAAAGATACCAATTGTAGTTCCAAAAATTTCATCCACTTTATTTATTTCAAATAGCTCAGGAACAAATATGTATGGAATGGAAATATTCCAACCACCCAAGTAAAGAACCGTTACAAATAACGAAGAAAGTAATAGATTTAGATAGGAAGCAACATAAAATAAACCAAATTTAATACCCGAATATTCGGTTTGATAACCTGCTACTAATTCTTCCTCCGCTTCTGGTAAATCAAAGGGTAATCTCTCGCATTCGGCTAGGGCAGAAATTAGAAAAACGAGAAATCCTATAGGCTGACGCCACAAATTCCATCCCCAAAAACCATATTTTGACTGCGCCTCAACTATATCAACTGTACTTGAACTGTTAGATAATCATAGTCGGTGATAACATCACTGTTCCCACCGCTATTCCAGAACCGTACATGAGGTTTTCGCCTCATACGGCTCCTCGTGGGTCAAAAAGAAATCTAAGGACCAGATCAGTATTATTTACTATTTAGCTTGCTATCGTTGTAGAATAGAAAGAGTCAAAATCTATTTGAGGGTCCAAAATTATACCAATGGAATTCCGTCTGCTATACTCTAAAATAATAATAAATAAAGGCGCTTCCGAATTGATCTCACCCGTTAATAATTTGACTTTGTTGAGTAATAACTTAATCTTTAAATAAAAAACTCCTTGCAGAAATATCAATAAATAGTTTATTTCAACCCATCATTTTCGATTACGAAAAGGAATTAGACGCTCCATTAGCTAATGAATCATGAGACAAATTATATCTCTCTAAATCTATGCTAAATATATGAAAAAGACGGAATAAAAAAGATTTCTTTTTCTCTTGTTTGTTTTTCGTTCCTATTCTTCTTTCTTATAAAACCGATATAAGAGAAGGGGGCTAAAACTAAAATAAAAAATAAAGGATTATTTCGTTCCTGATAGTCATTGCTTTAATGGGTGGATAGGAGCATACTCTGGATCGGAATCGCGGGAAGTACTGCCTTATCATTTCTACCAATTTAAAGCCCCAATTAGTATTCTTGTTATGTTATGCAGAAATCTCTTTTTAGAAAATTTCCATAATCTCCATTACCAATCCTTTGTGCATTTTTGTGTTCCTAATCATCCACTCATTTTTTTGTTCAATCGCCCGTTTCGTTTGATAATACATGTATGGTAGGTAATTCATACAAAGGATAGTGAAAAGGCCATACGGTTGATCTTTTGATTTTGAGCCCGCTTCAAGTTGGGTTGTCTAAAAAACCAGTCTTGGGGTAAAGGACCTCTTCCGCTTATGTTTATTTCCACTTAACTCTTGTCTTGTACATAGGAAATGAGACTCTATTTTTTTTACTGCAAATTGATAAGCTGCTTTCTTTCACTCATATATAACTATCTAATTTACTTTATCAACCAAAAGGATAATAAATAATATCTATTCAATTCGTTCAACTTGTTTTCTAGAGCGAAAGAAAAGAATGAATAGGGAAAAGAAAGAAAAGTTTGTATTTCAACGAATCGCACGTAGAGATATTGATAAAACACATAAAGTTAATGGTATTTCATAACTAATCGATTGAGCAGCAGCTCGTAAACCACCTAAAAAGGAATATTTATTATTTGATCCGTATCCTGACATAAGAAGGCCAACAGGGGCAATACTTGAAATGGCAATCCATAAAAAAATACCGATATTGAGATCAGCTAAAACAAGTTGATAGCTAAAAGGAATTACTAAAAAACTTAGTAAAATTGATATGACTGCTATAGATGGTCCAATACTGAATAAACGGGTATTTCCTCTAGCTGGAAAAAGATTCTCTTTGAAAAGCAGTTTTGTCCCATCTGCTAAAGCTTGAAGAATTCCCAAAGGACCGGCGTATTCAGGCCCAATACGTTGTTGTATTCCTGCGGATATCTTTCTTTCTAACCATACAATTACCAGTACGCCTATTGTGATCCCCAATACAAGAGTCAAAATAGGGACAAAGATCCATACGATTCCATAGACCTCTTTGAAAAATTCCAATCTGGAAAAAGAATTAATATCTTGTACTTCTATTTCTGTTGTATAAACTCTCATTTCAACGATCAACTTCTCCCATAATGATATCTATGCTACCTAGTATCGTCATAATATCAGCCAATTTCATTCCTTTAACTAACTGAGGAAGAATTTGCAAATTGATAAAACCCGGCGGGCGAATTTTCCATCTCCAAGGAAAACAACTTTTGTCCCCTATTAGAAAAATTCCCAATTCTCCCTTTGGGGCTTCAACTCTCACATAAAGTTCTTGCTTCGGCAATTCAAATGTGGGAGAAGGTTTTTTACTAATGAATCGATATTCAAAATCATTCCATTCTGGATCCCTTTCTCTATCAAAGCATCGGATTTCTAAATTCTCATAGGGACCCCCTGGAATTCCTTCCAGGGCCTGTTGAATTATTTTTATGGATTCCGTCATTTCACTGATTCGGACTAAATAACGAGCTAATGAGTCTCCTTCTTTTTGCCACTGGATTTCCCAATCAAATTCGTCGTAACACTCATAATGATCAACTTTACGAAGATCCCATTGTATTCCAGATGCTCGTAGCATCGGTCCGGATAAACCCCAATTTATTGCTTCTTCTCCACTAATAATGCCTACTCCTTCAACTCGTTCTAAAAAAATGGGATTTCGCGTAATAAGCTTTTGATATTCAACAACTCCTGTTAAAAAATAATCGCAGAAATCCAAACATTTATCTATCCAGCCATAAGGCAGATCGGCTGCTATTCCTCCGATACGAAAATAATTATGCATCATTCTCATCCCGGTCGCAGCTTCGAATAGATCATATACTAATTCTCTTTCTCGGAAAATATAGAAAAAAGGGGTCTGTGCGCCAATATCCGCCATAAAAGGTCCAAGCCATAACAGATGAGAAGCTAGACGACTTAACTCCAACATAATGACTCTGATATAGCTCGCTCTTTTAGGCACTTGAATATTTCCCAATTGTTCTGGTCCATTTACGGTTATTGCTTCTGTGAACATAGTAGCTAAATAATCCCAACGTGTTACATAAGGTAAAAATTGTATAATTGTTCGGTTTTCCGCAATTTTTTCCATTCCTCTGTGTAAATAACCTAATATTGGTTCGCAGTCAACAACATTTTCACCGTCTAGGGTAACGATGAGACGAAGAACACCGTGCATTGATGGGTGGTGAGGTCCCATATTGACTATCATAAAGTCTGTTTCTGTAGCTGGTCTATTCATAAGTTTTTCCTCGATTCATTCTTACATGAATTGCTGAAAACGAAAAGAAGTTTATCAAAATTCTCAAGATCCAATAAATGAAAAAACTAAGTCAAAATTTTCAAATTAATGATTTTTTGACTCCCGAATATCCAACTCACTAATTAATTCTTTATAGCGTACTCGATTTTTCTTTGATAAGTAAGACAGCAGCCGTTGACGTTTTCCCAGAATTTTTCGTAGACCTCTCTGAGATGAATAGTCTTTTCTGTGCAATTCAAAATGGGAAGTAAGTCTTCGTATCTTATTGGTGAAACAGATTATTTGAAATTCAACAGACCCCCGCTTTTCTTCTTTTTTTTCTTGAAAAATAACTGAGATGAATGAATTTTTTACCATAAAACTAAATCTTATCCCCTTTTATAATTTATAATTTTTTGATGTGAATTTTATTGATTAGTAATAATAATATTAGTCATTTTGATATACAGAAGGACCTTAAGTTCATTATAAACTTCCTACTTTTTTTATAAAAAAAATGAATGAACAAAATCTTCTTATCTTTTTTTTGTATTCCTATACAAATAAAATAAGAAGATTTTATTCATTCATTTATAGATCTAATTGATAATATGTATGTCATTAAATTAGTATCCTCTTTCAAGATGGAATGTAAGACAATCCTCGCGTCTATCTATTTGTTTTCATATAGCCGACATATTACCTAATAATATATGTATATATGGCAAAATTAATGTAAATGGACTTGTAACTACCAAATTGTCAACCGTGGTGGATACATATGTATCCTGAGGATACTGAAACGACTGCCATTATTAGTATTAAACCAATATCGATTCATACAAGCTAAATCTTCTAGTCGATAATTGGGCCAAAGAAAGAACTTCATTTTAATTAGTTTCTTTTTCTCGATACCGAGATATTTGCCTCTATTTAAAACTTGACCACAGTTTTTTACCTGATTGCAAAATACTGGATTTCTATGTAGATCATTTATCTCGCTTTTTTTTAAAAAATATAGAATTCGCAATTCTCTACGGCCTTTAGGGGATAAAATAGTTTCAGGAACAAAGAAATCATAATGATTTTTGTCTCTATTTTTAGTCATTTTTTGATGTCTTAAAATGGATTCATCAATTTGATTCTTATCAACATATTCTAGATATTGTGGATTCCTTTGGTATTTATTCTTATGAACCAAAAAAATACCTATGGTTTGATATAGAATCAATTGTCCATCGTTTTTTATAGACAGATAAGCCGGTTCGAGAATCAATACCCCGCCTGTACTTAATTCTTTAAGAGTGCGCCTATTTATAGTCCAAATATCCACAGTCAGTGCTCCCCGTTTAAGATAGGATATAGCAACGTTCTTTGGATTTCTCAATCTAATCAGGAAACAATAGACTTTAATATTATCGATCATTTTTTTATTTACCCTTTCCCTCCTAAATTGAAAATGCAAATACCCTTGTAGGAAGTAATAAAGCTCCATGACTTCGGGGCTCGTGTCGGGCTTTTTTTTTCTACGTTTTTTTTTGTCTGATCTACCTCCATTTTCATCTGATAGAGGATCCCCTTCCCCTTGGTCTAGAAGATCTTTTTCTTCTTGATTTCCATTCTCGAATCTAAGAATTCTTTTTTCATTTGATTCTATCAAAGGGTTCCTTTCAGTAATGTTTTGATTAATGCTTTCATTTCCATTAAAGTTGGAAAGAAGTAATTTTATTGGTATGATCCCCGGTTTAATCTTATATGCATTATATAGTGGCACAAATTCTGGGAAGAACCAAAGTTCTAGTTCTGGATTCAATATAAGACGATTTACTATTTCTTCATTCATTCCCATCCAATCAAAGAAGGGTCTTTTTTTTTTGAATCGGTTGATTTTTTGATTTTTAGAAATTGATAAATAAAAAGGACCTCTCTTAATTTTTTGATTCTTGGTGCCGGTATTGAGCCAGTAATAAAGCTCGACCTTATTATTTCTAAGGCAAAAATCAATCTTACAAAATTTTCTATCTGGAAATTTCTCCTCAGCCATAATATCATTTTCTCCTAGATAATTAGAAATAGGTAGCCCACCTGACATATCAAAAAATTTGCGTCTATCTATCTTGTAATTATCAAAAATCTCTTCTTTACTATTTATTTGTAATGGTGATCTATAAATATATGAGTCTTTCTTCTCTTCATAATTAATAGATTTATATGAGAAAAAATCATGTCTATGATGTTTTTTAAAATTAGATGATTTTTGATATTCTTGATTCAGTAATGAATCAGGTTCGAAATCATTTTGTTTTTCATCATGAATGAATCTTTCTTTTTCATATGAGTCCCATTTGTTAAAATCGTTTTTTTGAGTCATACAGTGTTGATTGACTTTATTTCGCCATTTTTCTGGTACTAATTTAAGCCAGCTAATCTGAGATAAATCATATTGATAATGCCCCCTTAACCAGTTTTTCCATTGATTCCTTTCAGAATGCCAAAAGTCTTTATGTCTCAATCCAGAATGAAATATTCCCTCTTTCCGAAAAAAATCCTTTATTTCATTTTTAAGAAAAAGAGATGTTTCATGATATTGAAGGATAGGCTTGAATTTATAGAAGTTAATAACTCGAGTTTGCGATATTTTGTAAAATACATATGCTTGCGAGAAGGAGTTAGAAAAAGTGGTTGAATTCGTATTTTGAATATTATCAAGGGAATTTTTTTTAGTTAAAATAAAGTGAATTTTTTTTTGATTTCTTTTCTTAATTCTTTTTTCAGTTTCTTTCTTATTGGAAATGGATTTTTCGATAATTTTTTTTCTTGATTCAATAAAAAGTTGTGCATTGGTTCTTGCAATATTAATGATACATAGAAAAAAATCTATGTATATTTTTTCCATGAAAAATTGGATAAAAAAAGAAAATTTACGGATTAATCGAGTATTTCTTCTTTTTAATATTTGAGAAAATCTTTTTAATGATTCTAATTTTTTATTAGAATGAATATTTTTTTCTTGAGTTAGAAATCCATTTTTCTTCTCATTTAGAATTCTTTCTAGTTTATTGTTGATTGTGCTTGTTCTCTCAGTCAGATCTTTCATTTTTTTTTCTGTCGGTGAAAAATTTGTGCATTCTGTATATCGAATTTGAATAGGTGATTCACGAATCATCTGATTATTCATTATAGAATCGCCGGTTTTAGTTTCACCCAATTCGTAGTTTTTGATGCTCCATTTTTTGATTATTTCTTTTGATACCTTTCGAAGAAATTTTGCTCGTTCTTTAAAAACATTAAAAACTATAAAAGACTTGTTTTTTAATAATTTTTTCACTTTTTTTTTCAGTTCTTTAAAAATAGGTCCAAAAAACGAGGGCCCCTTTCGTTTTCGAGGGATACCGAAAGGACGGTCAGTTTCCAGTCCAGCAACTGTTAAAAAACAAAAATCATTTTTTTGCGCTTTCTGTGTTTTCGAGGGTTTTAACTTAGATCGGTGCCAAGGTTTCAGGTAAAAAGGAAATAAGATTTTTATCTGCATACCGTCTGTTAACCAGTTTTTTGGAAATTCTTTCTCGGATAATTCAACACCATTATAAGTGCATTTAATATGTATTTCTCGATTCCAATCCTTGAAGTCTTCGGACCATTCGGGAACTTGAAATAATAAAATACGCGCAATATTCTTAGCTATTATTAATGAAGGTAATCGAATATATTTTCGAAAAATTGATTGGCCTACTAAGAAAAAACCTCTTACTGCTTGAGCATATGAAATGTTATCCCAAGTTTCTGCTATTTCTAGTCGTAGTCTTTCTGCGTCTTGGTATTTTTCAACTTTTTTTCTTTCTTTTGTATAATCAGAGATTTGTAATTCTTTGCTTTTTTTACCCATCCAATTTTGAAAAATTCCTTTCATCCGTCCGAAAATATCAAAAGACAAAAGGCGAATATCAGAAGCCAAAAGGCGTCTGTCTAGTATGGCCAAAAGATAAAAAAGGGGTCTGCCCATTTTGCCAAACAAAGCCAAAAGGCGTCTGTCTATTCTGTCCACAAAAAGAGGGGAATGTGGCTTTGGTTGATAGA